ATCTCGTTTTCATATATGAAATTTATATTTATATAGAATCTTTGAAAAGGACTTTCCCTCCATAAATAAGAAAAAAACTTACTATCTTTGGGATCTAACACTACACCGCTGCTCAATACCTTATACCTTAATGGATCGACTTTATTACATAAGTTGATTACCTCCCATATCATGATATGACATAAGTATAAGTAATAAGCAGTTCTTAACTGTATTGTATTGACCCAATAGTTCGTTAATTGATCTTTACGGTGCTTTATCTATCAATTTGATCCTTTATCCATAGAATAAAGTATATAGGCGTACCCATTTCTTCATATTTTGTTTCTTGTGAAGTTTCTTTCCTTGCTACAGCTGAGAAAAATCGTTTCTTTGGACGATGCATATGTAGAAAGCCTTTTTTATAGCATTTACTAGCTAATTTGATCTTTTTTTCCTTCTTTCTATAGTGGAGATAGCCACACGTAATGACAGATCACGGCCATATTATTAAAAGCTTGCGGTAAGAATGGATTTCGTTCTATTGCCTGGAAATAATATTCCAAAGCCTTTGTATGCTCTCCGTTGCTTGTGTGTATAAGGCCTATGTTATAGAGTATATAACTTCGATCATAGGGATCAATTTCTGATCGTGTAGCTTCATAATAATTCTGTAAAGCTTCCGCATAATTTCCTTCCGATTGAGCTGACATCCGTTACGGTCGTTCATTTTATGCAAAGAATCTCCGTTCCAGAACTGTACGTGAAATTTGCATTTCATACGGCTCCTCCCTTCAGTGCATAGTACTAAGTAATCCATGCAATCCAAAATTTACTAGTCTCATTATGAACTAAGAGGGGCTAGTATTTTTACAAGAAATTTCTAGCCAACCTCCCTGCCAGAGGTTTTTTCCTTTCTTAACACCAATCTATTTCTATATAGAAATAGTAACTCCAACAATTTCTTTGTACTCAACGCCCCCTATTTTCAGGAATTAGTCACTTTAACGGTCTTTGATGGTTATATGGATATCCAAAGTACAAACGAGATGGATGTTTGTTGTCCTAACCATTCTTCTTAGTCCCGATACCAATACGGAAAAGGATAATTTAGAACAAAGTTTTCATGTTGTTGATTCCTAGGTGTAGTGCTTCTTTCCCTATGCCGCCTATGGGTACTAGTGAAGTAGGATTGACCTGCAATACATAACCTATAGGTGTACCCTTTCGCTCAATACTAAAATCGACAATTGAAGCATCTGAGGCTGAATCTCTCGAGAATACACAAGAGAAGGAATTATTCTATATCCAAACTTCACCTTCATCAAGCGTAGGTTTATTTCAATAATTTGTTTCTTTACATCTCGAACCACGCCCCTTTTTCGTAAGACTGAGGGCTAAAAAAGCAAGAAAAAAGAATCAAATCGCACCATCTCTGTAATAAGTAAATGCCTTTTTTTCTCCTGAAGTTGTCGGAATTATTCGTAATAAGATATTGGCTACAATTGAAGAGGTCTTATCAATAAAATTTCCATTTATCTGAGATCTAGGCATAATTAATTAGCAATCCATTCTATAATTCTTTTCATTACCCCGAAGGGTAATGATCCCACAAACACAGGAATTGTACAGTACGAAATAACATAAAAACAACCAGACTAATTCGAAAAAAAAAGATGGGGATCCTACACTCCAATTATTCTTTTTGGTAAGGAGAGATATGAAATATTTGAATCAGATTGGATTTCATTCCAATTGCAATAATATAATATGAATGACTCGCTATTCACTCGGTTTCTGGTCAATAATAACATTATATTATGTGGAGAGATGGCCGAGTGGTTCAAGGCGTAGCATTGGAACTGCTATGTAGGCTTTTGTTTACCGAGGGTTCGAATCCCTCTCTTTCCGTTTCTGTTAATTGACCAACATTATCCATCACAACAATATATAAAATAACAATCGATACCCTTAATTCCAACCTAAGACCCTCATTTGATAGAGATTCTCTATTCTTAATTACATTACTTTGATTTGATACGTAAAATGCAACTATCGGAAAGAACGAAAAGGAAAATCCTACTGTTGATCCATTTGTAATATGTAAATGGGAAAATGCGGATTAAAGCCCCTAGATCTATTTATTTTACTTCAGTGAAAAGGGAGCAAAATTGTCTGAATCTTTCCTTCTTATTTTCGTTAGGTTCAAGTCTGACGGGAATAATATTCTACGACTAACAACTCATTTATTTTCAAACCAATCAATTTACTGTCTATTATTTGATTTACTAATCCTTTATATTGGAATGAGTCAATAGTCAAATGTTTTGGCAATTCCTCATGGGGGGACGATTCAATAGAATTTTGAATCAGAACTTTCGATCTTTGTTTATCTTTGCTAGTAATAATATCTCTGGGTTTGCAACGATAACTTGGTATATCCACTATACGACCATTAACTAAAATATGTCTATGGTTAACTAATTGCCTGGCTGCAGGAATGGTCGAAGCCATACCCAATCGAAAAAGTATGTTATCCAAACGCATCTCAAGTAGTTGTAATAAAACCTGATCTGTTGACCCTTTGGCTTTTCCAGCAATATGTACATATCTAAGTAATTGTTGTTCTGTCAGACCATAATGAAAACGCAATTTCTGTTTTTCTTCTAGACGAATACGATATTGGGATTTTTTCCCAAAACGCGATTGGTTTTTAAAATCACTTCCGGATCTAGGCCTTTTACTAGTTAGTCCCGGTAAAGCCCCCAGACGGCGTATTTTTTTGAAACGAGGTCCTCGGTAACGAGACATAAAATAAAAACTCCTTTACTTTTTTTTTCTTATTTTATTGACATTTCATATTACAGAATAAGTCTAAATTAAGACTGAACTAAAGGATAAACAAAGTAAAGCTAAATCTATTGAAGTACTACAAACAAAGTAGAATGAAATAAATTGTATCAATATTCAGATTTTTTGTATATGGAAAATGTATATATAAGAAATTTAGACTCTGTCTTCTGATTTGTTTTATAGAAATCTAATTCCTCCAATTCATTTTGTATTTGTAGTTACAAGTTATCACGAGATAATAGATCGGATTGGCGACCAACATTTGGAGAAAAGGAAAGGGTAGATTATCAATCATGGAAAAAATAGATAGAGAAAAAAGCCGGCTATCGGAGTCGAACCGATGACCATCGCATTACAAATGCGATGCTCTAACCTCTGAGCTAAGCGGGCTCATATAACAGAATATAATGTATAGAAATACACTAAACTACCTGAGCTTAGTTAGCTATTAACTAGTAAGAATTCAATTTCTTACTAAAATTTATTAAATTAACTTTAATTAGCACTATAATACAACTACTATAACTAGATATAATACTATAATATAATATATAGTTCAGTATTCTTAATTTCATTGTTAATTTAACGATGATATGGTTCGATAGTTAGTAGAAAAGTAATAAATCATATAACCAATTTTCAAATATATGACTAATTAGAATTTGGATTATACCATCCTGGATATTCCATTTTTTTTTTTTTAATTAAATATTAATATTTAATATATAAAATATGATGATAATATCAAACTTGAAATTGTGACTCAAAAAAATCTAATTATTTCTTTTTTGGAGTTATAGCAAACTATATTAACTATCCGATCGGCTCTCAGAAAAGGATAAGATAAGAATAAAGATACAATCCAAATTCCATTCTTCTGGTTTCATTTAGAAACGTAGGGGATAAGAAAGAATGAATATCGACCGTTCCAGTATTGCCAATCATGACAGAAAAATGAAAGAGAGGGGAAACATATATATGTGAGATATATATATCCATATTGAATTGTAGATACATCAATGATAGAATCATTTCTGATTGAAAGAAATCTAGTTTATCTAATAAATATGAAATAATAGAAGATAGCGAAAAAAATAGAAGTATACACTTTTTCAATATAAGAATCATTATCTAATGAATTCAACGGTTCAAATATAAATCAAAGAAGTAGATAGAATTATAACCGGATCCTGGTCTCAAGGGGGGATATGGCGAAATTGGTAGACGCTACGGACTTGATTGAATTGAGCCTTGGTATGGAAACCTGCTAAGTGATAACTTCCAAATTCAGAGAAACCCTGGAATTTGAAATGGGCAATCCTGAGCCAAATCTTTATTTGTTTTGTTTTTTTATAAACCAAAGCTTTGGTTTATAAAAAAAACAAAACAAACTAGAATCAAAAATCAAAAAGGATAGGTGCAGAGACTCAATGGAAGCTGTTCTAACGAATGGAATTGACTACGTTATGTTGGTAGTTGGAAAACCTACATCGAAATTATGAAAGGGGGAGCTCTATACACCCAATACGTACGTATACATACTAACATATTAAACGATTAATCACGACCCGAATCCATTATTTTATTTATATATATTATATGAAAAAATGGAAAGTTATATTGTGAATCTATTTCAACCGAAGTTGAAGGAAGAATCAAATATTTAATGATCAAATCATTGATTCTAGAGTCTGATAGATCTTTTGAAAAACGAATTAATCGGACGAGAATAAAGAGAGAGTCCTGCTCTACATGTCAATACTGACAACAATGAAATTTATAGTAAGAAGAAAATCCGTCGACTTTAGAAATCGTGAGGGTTCAAGTCCCTCTATCCCCAAAAAAGTCCATTTTACTTCCTAATTATTTATACTCTTTTTTTTTTTGAAGATCGAAGAAATTCAGGGACTGGATAAGATTTTTTCATATTTTTTTGAGTCCCCTTAATTGAGATAGATATAAGTACTCTAGCAGGATGATGCGAGAAAAGAAAATGGTCGGGATAGCTCAGTTGGTAGAGCAGAGGACTGAAAATCCTCGTGTCACCAGTTCAAATCTGGTTCCTGACACGCGAATAATATACCGGATAGCTATTCATACAAATTAATTGAAACGGATCGGGATACATATTCGTATTATATAGTATAGGGCATGATGTATACTTATTG